TATTCATATTCAAGTACGATGATCCTATATAGGGATATGTGCATAAGAAATAGACCCGGGTTCGGTATTCACGTATAAAAATTTCTGTTCTGGGGTTTACATATAACCATATATTTTCTTATAATTAGAATTGATAATGATTAGTCGTAAATCAATTGGATTTTGCATCCATTAACCATTAAGGTAATACAAATGGATATACAAAATTAAGAGCTGTTCGCTAATTCAAAGTAAGTAAGAGTAAAGAGTAATAAGTAAATAGTTAATGAAGTAAAGAATGAATTATTCTAAATTGCCCTGCATTTTACAGTCTGTGACCGGGGCCGGGAATCTTTTCACTTTTCTATAGATTCGATAGATCTATAGAAAAGTGAAAAGAGAAGGTAAGTTTTTAAGCGACGCGTGTTTTGAGATAAAATCAATCGAAGAAAAGGATAGGATAGAAAAAGGATCCAATAAAAAAGAGGAATTATTTTTTGGAAAAGGATAAGTACAATGGGATTCAAGATCCAAAAAGAAAAGAGATTAAGAAAGTAAAAAATTTAAATCAAAACAAAATGAGGAAAGTAATAGAAATATAAAATATAAAGAAATATAAATATTAAATATATAGAATTATATAGAATATAAGTATAAGAATATATATATATATATATAATTTATATACTTATTATAATTATAGAATTTCTTTATCTTTATCCATTTTGGATGGAATTTGGCGGCATGGCCAAGTGGTAAGGCGGGGGACTGCAAATCCTTTATCCCCAGTTCGAATCTGGGTGTCGCCTAATCAACAAAAAAATACTTGAAATTTATTAATCCTGTTGATCGAACTTGACGAATTCTTGCCCCGTAAAAGCATAGGCAAGGGCTAGGTCTGTTGATACTTGATTTTGAGAACTCGTAGGGCCTATAAAAGCCTGTCATCTTTTTTCTCAAAATCTGGGTTCTGAGTGTGGCTCAAAAAGGTACCAAGAAATCTGAAGCAAACCAATCTTATTAATGATTAATTTGGGCTATTCTGAACTGAATCAAATAAAAGAAATAGTGAGAATTCATTCTGGGTATCAGAACTATGAAAGTAAGAAGTCGGAAATCTTGGTATCCAAAGGTTCCTAAGAGACACTCCTTTTTGGCTACTAAGGTTGAAGAAAGGATTCTAAAAAAGACTATAAAGACTCCCTAATTATTTTACACTAGAACTTTCTTAATATTGAGGTAGTGTCTACTCACTCTGTTTGCGATGAAATGAGATTGGATAGGCTGATGGTAAATTCATTGAATAATTGTGACAAAGAACTGAAGATACTTTGTATTCAGACTCACTAGAGGCTCTGAGTGCTGCTCATAAATTTAATCAGAATGGTTGAATGGCTCTTCTTTCTATTTACTATTTCTATATTTTAATTTCTATTTACTATTTCTATATATATTTTTTTTTTCAATTCTTTCTATTTCAATAGAATTCTATTGAATAAGAAATATAGGAACTTTTTATGAGTAGATTCATGAAATTGGTTCATAAAGAACCGTAAGTAAGAATCCTATTTTTCTTTCTATTTCATTTAGATTGAGTATAGATAAAAGATCTTCCTATGTTAGACTATTCAATTCGCGACGATAAATTTATTTGATATTGTTATTCATAATATTGTTAGTATCATCAAGATGCAATTCATACCTTTGAATTGATAGGAGTCCACTTTATCATCTCTATGGGATTAGATCCCGAATTATTGTGAAAGAAGAAAACAAAGAGATTATGGAAGTCAATATTCTTGCGCTTATTGCTACTGCGCTGTTCATTTTAGTTCCTACTGCCTTTTTACTTATCATATACGTCAAAACAGTCAGCCAAAATGATTAATTTGAATGAAACTTGAATTATTCATTTTTATCAATGATTGAAGAAATGAAAGGGTTTAAAACTCTAGTTAAGTCTTAAATGAAATGGTGGAATAAGAAGTATCTGAGATAGTGTGGTAGAAAGAGCTATATATAGCTCTTTCTACCACACTATACAATTGAGTATTGTAGAATATTTCATATTCATTCATATTCTTAGTACATAAAACATAAAGTTGTATTGTATACAGAAAGAAGCTTTCTCTTATATAGATCAATTGACAATAGATATTTATATCTAAGTAATAATATATATTAGACGTACATCAAAATGAAATAACACTTGAATTTTCTATTTTTTCTCTACACCCATTTGTATACATTTTGATCAATCCAAAAGAATTGCAAGCCCAACTGCTTGAATTCCTGATTCTTTATATCTCTTCTTATGCTTATGGATCCGGGGGCCCATCGAAAGAATTAATGTAGGAAGAATAGTACAGGCATATACTATATACCATATAAATACCATATAATATACATATCATATATTAGAGAATTATAGAAATCTAAGAATATTAGATAATAAATAATAATAAAAGAAAACTATTTAATTATTTAATAGAGGATTAATTCGAAATCTAATACTAGTAAT